GATTCAGTGGGATCTTTCACTCACATTTTTTTCCACCAAGAACGTTTTATGAAACTCTTTGACCCCCGAATTTGGAGTATCCTACTTTCACGTGATTCGCAGGGTTCAACAAGCAATCGATATTTCACGATCAAAGGTGTAGTACTGCTTGTAGTAGCGGTCCTTATATCTCGTATTAACAATCGAAAGATGGTCGAAAGAAAAAATCTCTATTTGATGGGGCTTCTTCCTATACCTATTCTTCCTATACCTATGAATTCCATTGGACCCAGAAATGAGACATTGGAAGAATCTTTTTGGTCTTCCAATATCAATAGGTTGATTGTTTCGCTCCTGTATCTTCCAAAAGGGAAAAAGATTTCTGAGAGTTGTTTCATGGATCCGCAAGAGAGTACTTGGGTTCTCCCAATAAATAAAAAGTGTATCATGCCTGAATCTGACCGGAGTTCGCGGTGGTGGAGGAACCGGATCGGAAAAAAGAGGGATTCTAGTTGTAAGATATCTAATGAAACCGTAGCTGGAATTGAGATCTCATTCAAAGAGAAAGATAGCAAATATCTGGAGTTTCTTTTTTTATCCTATACGGATGATCCGATCCGCAAGGACCATGATTGGGAATTGTTTGATCGTCTTTCTCCGAGGAAGAAGCGAAACATAATCAACTTGAATTCGGGACAGCTATTCGAAATCTTAGGGAAAGACTTGATTTGTTATCTCATGTCTGCTTTTCGTGAAAAAAGACCAATTGAAGGGGAGGTTTTCTTCAAACAACAAGGAGCTGAGGCAACTATTCAATCAAATGATATTGAGCATGTTTCCCATCTCTTCTCGAGAAACAAGTGGGGTATTTCTTTGCAAAATTGTGCTCAATTTCATATGTGGCAATTCCGCCAAGATCTCTTCGTTAGTTGGGGGAAGAATCAGCACGAATCGGATTTTTTGAGGAACGTATCGAGAGAGAATTTGATTTGGTTAGACAATGTGTGGTTGGTAAACAAGGATCGGTTTTTTAGCAAGGTACGGAATGTATTGTCAAATATTCAATATGATTCCACAAGATCTATTTTCGTTCAAGTAAGGGATTCTAGCCAATTGAAAGGATCTTCTGATCAATCCATAGATCATTTCGATTCCATTAGAAATGAGGATTCGGAATATCACACATTGATCGATCAAACAGAGATTCAGCAACTAAAAGAAAGATCGATTCTTTTGGATCCTTCCTTTCTTCAAACGGAACGAACAGAGATAGAATCAGATCGATTCCCGAAATGCCTTTTTGGATCTTCCTCAATGTCCCGGCTATTCACGGAACGTGAGAAGCAGATGAATAATCATCTGCTTCCGGAAGAAATCGAAGAATTTCTTGGGAATCCTACAAGATCAATTCGTTCTTTTTTCTCTGACAGATGGTCAGAACTTCATCTGGGTTCGAATCCTACTGAGAGGTCCACTAGAGATCAGAAATTTTTGAAGAAAAAACAAGATGTTTCTTTTGTCCCTTCCAGGCGATCGGAAAATAAAGAAATGGTTGATATATTCAAGATAATTACGTATTTACAAAATACCGTCTCAATTCATCCTATTTCATCAGATCCGGGATGTGATATGGTTCCGAAGGATGAACCGGATATGGACAGTTCCAATAAGATTTCATTCTTGAAAAAAAATCCATTTTTTGATTTATTTCATCTATTCCATGACCGGAACAAAGGGGGATACACGTTACACCACGATTTTGAATCAGAAGAGAGATTTCAAGAAATGGCAGATCTATTCACTCTATCAATAACCGAGCCGGATCTGGTGTATCATAGGGGATTTGCCTTTTCTATTGATTCCTACGGGTTGGATCAAAAAAAATTCTTGAATGAGGTATTCAACTCCAGAGATGAATCGAAAAAGAAATCTTTATTGGTTCTACCTCCTCTTTTTTATGAAGAGAATGAATCTTTTTATCGAAGGATCAGAAAAAAATCGGTCCGGATCTACTGCGGGAATGATTTGGAAGATCCAAAACTAAAAACAGCGGTATTTGCTAGCAACAACATAATGGAGGCAGTCAATCAATATAGATTGATCCGAAATCTGATTCAAATCCAATATAGCACCTATGGGTACATAAGAAATGTATCGAATCGATTCTTTTTAATGAATAGATCCGATCGCAACTTCGAATATGGAATTCAAAGGGATCGAATAGGAAATGATACTCTGAATCATATAACTATAATGAAATATACGATCAACCAACATTTATCGAATTTGAAAAAGAGTCAGAAGAAATGGTTTGATCCTCTTATTTCTCGAACCGAGAGATCCATGAATCGGGATCCTGATGCATATAGATACAAATGTTCCAATGGGAGCAAGAATTTCCAGGAACATTTGGAACATTTCGTTTCTGAACAGAAGAACCGTTTTCAAGTAGTGTTCAATCGATTACGTATTAATCAATATTCGATTGATTGGTCCGAGGCTATCGACAAACAAGATTTGT